TAAAACTTTTAATAAAACAATAAAATTTTAAACATTAATTTATTTTAAATAAAATTTTAAAGTAAATTTATTTGTATTTTGGTGTTATTTTTTTTTTGCCTATAGAAAATTTAGAGGAAATCAATTTTTTAAAAATGTAAAAATTTTGCAAAAAATGTCACATTTTTGTCATTTTTTTTTGTCATTTTTGAGCTCATTTTTTGACGAAAAAATGTTAACTTTATAAAATTTAGTTTAAATTAACTTTTCATTTTTCATTTTTAAGAAAAATTTTTATTCTTATATAAATATTTAATGAATTAATATAATATCAAGAAATATTACCTTTATAATTTAATTATTATAAAATATTTAATAATGTTAGAATTAAATAATAAATATAAAAGTTAATTAAATATACATACATATATATATTATTAAAAAAAAAAGCAATTTAATTGATTAATACGTACATATATATCTACAAATCTTAGATAAGATGTTTTAATACTTATTAGGTAAAAAAAAAAAAAGAAATCAATTATAACTTATTTTTACATATTATAGAAAATATTTTATAAATATATAAATGTTTTATTTATTATTAATCCTATTATTATGAATAAATAATAAGGTATTAATATAATAAAATTAATTATAGTTAATTATTATACATTTATTATTTATAATATATTTTTTATAATAAATATATACTTACATATATATATATAAATATTATAATATAATAATAAATATAATTTTTATATAGCAATAAAAATTAATAAAAAAAAAAAAAAAAACTACTTAATTTAATATACAATATCTTTTATAGAGATAAAAATTAATATTAATTTTAATTTTTATTTAAAATTTTTAATAATTAATTAATTTTTTATAAAATTAATATTAATTTTTATAAATAATTAAAAATATTGTTTTAATTTTTTATAAAATTTTTTATTAAGTCTATTAAAATTAAATTAATAAAAAGTTTTAATTTTGTTAAAAAAAGATATTGTATATTAATATAATAATTAGTGATTTAAAACAGTCATTTTAACTGGGCATTAAAATGATTTAAAACGGTCATTTTAACTGGGCATTAAAATGATTTAAAACGGTCATTTTAACTGGGCATTAAAATGATTTCTGTAATATTTATTTATTTATAATGCTATGGTTATTATAATTTAGTATTATTTAGGAAAATAGTTTTATTTTAATAAATTTATTAAAATAGGAATTATTTCGGGGATGAGAGGTTTAAAAATTGATTTGATTTTAAGTTAATATATTTGGCCTTAAGTCTAAGGGATCAACTAATTTTAGATATTAAGTTGACCTAATAGGGAGGAATTGTGCTAAAATTAATTAATTATATAAAATTTAATTTTTTCTTTTTAATTATTAAAATTTTTATAATAATTATTAATAAATATATTTTTTATACTATGTTTATTTTATGGTTAAATTTAAAAAAGTTTTATTTTAACTTATAAATTAGGTAATATTTTTAATTATATGTAAATTTTATTTTAGAAGAGATATACAGTAATTTAATTTAATTATTAAAGTAATTTAGAATTAGAAAAAATATTTAATATTAACTTAATTTGTGCCAGCAGTTGCGGTTATACAAATAATATAATTTAATTATATTAATAAAAATTAATTGATTATAATTAATTTATATAAAAAATTTTTAAGTGAAATTTTAATTTTTTATAAAATAATAATTATTAAATGAAGTTTAGAAGTTTAAATAATAAACTAGGATTAGATACCCTATTATTTTAAGTGTAATAAATTTAAAATTAAATTAGTATTAGTTATGATCTTTAAAATTAAAAATTTTGGCAGTATTTTAGTCTTTTCAGAGGAACTTGTTTAGTAAATGATAATCCACGATTTAATTTACTTTTATTTTAAATTTACATATCGTCGTAATAAAATATTTTATTAAAATTTTAATATTTAAAATTTTTAATTAAAAAATTAATCAGATCAAGGTGTAGTTTATATAAAAGTTCAAATGAGTTACATTAAATTTATTTTAGGATTTAAAAATTTAATTTTTTATTGAATGTGGATTTGATTGTAATTTTAAATAATTATTTAAAATGATTTAAGCTCTAAAATATGTACATATTGCCCGTCGCTTTCATTTGATATGAAATAAGTCGTAACAAAGTAGATTTACTGGAAAGTAAATCTAGATTATCAAATTAGAGCTTGATTAAGCATTTTAGTTACATTAAAAAGTTAATTGTTAAATTCAATTTAATTTGAAAATAAAATATTATTGTTTATTTAATTATTAAAAATTAATATTTAAAATAATATATATTTTATTAAATTTTAAGAAAAAATTATTTTAATTATAGTTAAAAGTATTGTGAAAGAATTATTTTTTTATACCAAAGAAAAATTTATTTTTTGTACCTTGTGTATCAGGGTTTATTAAAAATAATTTAATTATTTAATTATTTCGAATTTAAAAGAGCTAAAAAGTTATAATTTTTACTGTAAAATAATTATTTTCAATAATTTTTTAGTAATGAAATGTTATTCGTTTTTAAATATATCTAGTTTTTTAAGAAATAAATTTAATTTATTTATTATTAATATTTATATGTTTTTATATTAAAATATTTATAATATTAAATATTTTTAGGGATGATCTTAAAAATAAATTATTATTAGATTTTTATTAGTTAATAAATTATTAGAATTAAAAATTTTCATATTTTAAAGTATATTATTATTTATTTTTATAAATTATTATTTTTATTTTATCTATAAATTTTTTATTAAAATATATTTTTAAATTATTAAAAATTAGAAATAATGATAAAATTAGTATAAAATTTTATATAAATATCAAATTATTTTAGGTTAAATAAAGGAATTCGGCAAATCATTTTTCACCTGTTTATTAAAAACATGTCTTTTTGTTTAAAATTTAAAGTCTAGCCTGCCCAATGATATATTTAATGGCCGCGGTATTTTGACCGTGCTAAGGTAGCATAATCATTAGTTTTTTAATTAAAAACTGGAATGAAGGGTTGGATGAAAAAGTAACTGTCTTTATTTTATTTAATTAGAAATTTATTTTTAAGTTCAAAAGCTTAAATTATTTTAAAAGACGAGAAGACCCTATAGAGTTTAATAAATTAATTTATTTAAATGTTTGGAATTTTATATTTTAATATTTTTTATTTATTTAATTGGGGTGATTAAAAAATTTAATAAACTTTTTTTTCTTATTAATATTGATTAATAAATTATTGATCTTAAAATTTTGATTATAAGATTAAATTACCTTAGGGATAACAGCGTAATTTTATTGGAGAGTTCAAATTGATAATAAAGATTGCGACCTCGATGTTGGATTAAAATTTATAATTGGTGTAGAAGCTATATTATTAAGTCTGTTCGACTTTTAAAATTTTACATGATCTGAGTTTAAACCGGTGTAAGCCAGGTTGGTTTCTATCTTTAAATTTTTAATATATTTTAGTACGAAAGGACCAAATATATAAATAATATTTTTTTTATAGATTAATAATGTTATTTTGGCAGAATAGTGCAATAGATTTAGAATCTTTATATATAATTTATATTATAAATAATACTTGTTATTAAAAGATTTAATAATAATTTTTATTTCTAGATTAATTTTATTTATTTGTGTATTAGTAAGAATTGCTTTTTTAACATTATTAGAACGTAAAGTATTAGGTTATATTCAAATTCGTAAAGGACCCAATAAAGTAGGATTTTTAGGATTAATTCAACCATTTAGAGATGCAATTAAATTATTTACTAAAGAGCAAACTTATCCTTTTATATCAAATTTTAATTTATATTATTTTTCTCCTGTGTTTAATTTATTATTAGCTTTATTTTTATGGGTTTGTTTACCTTTTATTAGAGTTAATATTAGTTTTAATTTTTCAATTTTATTTTTTCTTTGTATTTCTAGTTTAAGAGTTTATACAATTATATTATCGGGATGATCTTCTAATTCTAATTATGCTTTATTGGGAAGTTTACGTTCTGTTGCTCAGACTATTTCATATGAAGTAAGATTAGCTTTAATTTTAGTTTCTTATTTATTTTTAATTTTAAGATTTAATATATTAGATTTTATAAAATATCAGGAATATGTATGATATTTATATTTAATATTTCCATTATGTTTAATGTGATTAGTTTCAAGATTAGCAGAAACTAATCGTACTCCTTTTGATTTTGCAGAAGGTGAGTCGGAATTAGTTTCAGGGTTTAATGTTGAATATAGGAGAGGAGGATTTGCTATAATTTTTTTGGCAGAATATGGTAATATTTTATTTATAAGTTTAATATGTGTAATATTATTTTTAGGTGCTAATTTATTAAATTTTTTATTTTTCATAAAGTTAGTATTGATTTCTTTTTTTTGATTATGAGTTCGTGGTACTTTACCTCGGTATCGATATGATAAATTAATATATTTAGCATGAAAAAATTATTTACCTATTTCTTTAAATTATTTAATATTTTTTTTTAGAATAAAATTATATTATTTTATTCTATTGATTTAGTTAATTATTTTTAGTATAAGTTAATAGAAAATTTTATTTCTTTTTTATATTTTCAAAATATATACTTATACAAGTTCATTAACTATTTATAAATAATTATATCTCAAAAATTTGTTATTAATGGATTAATAATATAATATAAAAAGTAAATGATAGTTAAAATTTGACCTGTAATAATATAAGGATCTTCTACTGGTCGAGCTCCAATTCAAGTTAATAATATAATAATTGTTAATAATGTTCAAAATATAAATTTATTTAGTGGATAAAATTGTAATGTTAAATATTTTTTTTTATTTGTAAAAGGTAAAATATAGAGAATAGCAATTGATATTATTAATGCAATCACTCCTCCTAATTTATTTGGAATTGATCGTAAAATTGCGTAAGCAAATAGAAAGTATCATTCTGGTTGAATATGAATTGGTGTAACAAGAGGATTAGCAGGAACAAAATTATCTGGGTCTCCAAGTAAATAGGGGTTACTTAATGTTAATAATATTAATAATAATAATATTCTAAAAGCCCCTAAGATGTCTTTAAATGTAAAATATGGGTGAAAAGGAATTTTATCAATATTTCTTTTTGTTCCTAAAGGATTTCTAGATCCAGTTTGATGTAAAAATAATAAATGAATTATTATAAAAGCAAAAATAATAAATGGTAAAATAAAATGAAAAGTAAAAAATCGAGTTAATGTTGCGTTATCAATAGCAAATCCTCCTCAAATTCATTGGACTAATATATTTCCTAAATATGGAATAGCTGATATTAAGTTTGTAATTACAGTTGCCCCTCAAAAGGATATTTGGCCTCAAGGTAATACATATCCTAAAAAAGCGGTAGCTATTGTTAAAAAGAAAATTGTTACACCAATTATTCAAGTTTCAATTATATTATAAGATCTATAGTAGATTCCTCGACCAATATGAATATATAGACAAATAAAGAAAAATCTTGCCCCATTTGCATGAAGAGTACGAATTAATCATCCATAGTTTACATCTCGACAGATATGTGCTACACTATTAAAGGCTATTTCAACATTTGGACAATAATGTATTGCTAAAAATAATCCAGTAATAATTTGAATTGTTAGGCATAATCCTAGTAATCTCCCAAAATTTCATATATATGAAATATTAGAAGGAGTTGGTAAATCAATTAAAGAATTATTAATAATTTTTAATAATGGATTATGTTTTCGTAAAGGTTTTAACATTAGAATTTTTGTCGTATTGGGCTAGTTTTTTTATCAGTAATTTTTACTACTGCAATTAAAGTAATTAGTAAGTATATAATTATTAAAGTAGTTATTAAATTATTAGGAAAATTAAAATATTTTCTTATAGAAAAATTATTATTAAAGTATAAATTTTGATTTGTTATATCTATAGTTCTAATTAAGTTATTTAAATAAAAAAAATCAATAAAATTTAAAATAATTATTATAAATAAAATTATTAGTCTAATGATTAATAAATTTATATTTATTTTAAATTTTTCATTTGATGCAATTCTTGTTATATAAATAAAAAGAATTATTATTCCCCCAATTATAATCAAAAATAAAACATAAGAAAATCAATAATTAAAATTTATTATTCCTGAAATTAAAGCAGTAAAAATAGTTTGAATTAATAAAATTATTCCACAAGATAAGGGATGTGATAAAAAAATAAATAAAATTGAGCATAATGTTATTAATGGTAAAAAAATTAAAATCTCAGATATTAGTTTATATAAAATATTAATTTTGGAGATTAATGAAAAAAAATTTTTTATATCTGAAGTTTTAAAAGTATACCTTATGTTTGATTTACAAGACCAATATTTTTATTAAATTATTAAAACTAATGTTAATATATTTATTATTTTTTATATTTTTTTCTGGAATAATTAGATTTATTTTAAATCGAAAACATTTCTTGATAATATTATTAAGATTAGAATTTATAGTTATTGCCTTATATTTAAATATTTTTTTATATTTAAGTAATATAAATTATGAATATTTTTTTTCAATAATTTTTTTAGTAATAAGGGTTTGTGAGGGAGTGTTAGGGTTATCTCTTTTAATTTTATTAGTACGGGTTCACGGAAATGATTATATTTTAACTTTTTCTTCATTATGATAAGGTATTTATTTAGATTATTATTTTTGATTCCTTTAATTTTTATTAATAATTTTTGATTAATTCAATGAATAATATTATTTATTTCATTTCATTTTATTTTAAATTTGATAAATAATTTATTTTTTATGAATATTTCTTATATTTTAGGTATAGATATTTTATCTTATAGTTTAATTTTATTAAGTTTTTGAATTTGTAGTTTGATAATTTTGGCAAGAGTTAAGTTATATAAAATTAATAATTATTATAATTTATTTAATTTAATAATTATTATATTAATATTTAGATTATATTTAACTTTTTCTTCTTTAAATTTATTTGTATTTTATTTATTTTTCGAAATTAGTTTAATTCCTACATTAATTTTAATTATTGGATGAGGGTATCAGCCTGAACGTTTAGAAGCAGGGATATACCTATTATTTTATACATTATTAATATCTTTACCAATAATAATTATAATTTTTTATTTAAATGATAATTTTATATTAATTTTTATTTTTATGGATTATAATTTATCTTCAATTTTTATATTTATTTGTGTTAATATAGTTTTTTTTGTTAAAATTCCAATGTTTTTTTTACATTTATGATTACCTAAAGCACATGTAGAGGCCCCAGTTTCTGGATCAATAATTTTGGCAGGTATTATATTAAAATTAGGAGGGTATGGTTTAATTCGATTTATAAGATTATTTAAATATTTTCTGTTAAGTAGAAATTTATTTTTAATTTCTTTTTCTTTATTAGGGGGTTTTTTAGTTTCTTTAATTTGTATTCGTCAAAGGGATATAAAATCTTTAATTGCTTACTCTTCAGTTTCACATATAAGTTTAGTTTTAGGGGGTATTTTAACTATAAATTATTGAGGATTATGAGGATCTTTATTAATAATATTAGCTCATGGATTATGTTCTTCAGGTTTGTTTTGTTTAGCAAATATTTTTTATGAACGTTTAAATAGTCGTAGTTTATATTTAAATAAAGGAATATTAAATATTATACCTAATTTAAGATTGTGGTGGTTTTTATTAATTTCTTCAAATATAGCTGCCCCTCCATCATTAAATTTAGTTAGAGAAATCATTTTAATTAATTCGTTAGTAGGATTTAATTATTTTACTATATTATTTTTATCATTAATATCATTTTTTAGGGCAGTTTATTCTTTGTTTTTATATTCTTATACCCAACATGGTATATTTTATTCAGGTTTATATTCTTTTTATAGAGGTTTAAGACGAGAATATTTATTATTATTTTTACATTGAATACCATTAAATATTATTTTTTTAAAATTAGAAATAATTTTATTATTAGTTTATCTAAATAGTTTATATAAAATATTGATTTGTGGTATCAAAGAAATAGTTATTATTTTAGATTATTTGTTTTATTTATTTCATTTTATTTTTAGCTATAAGAATAAATTTATTAATATTATCTTTATATTATTTGGTTTTTAATTTAACATATTTTTTAGAATTTTTTCTATTTTCATTAAATTCAACAAATTTTATATTTGTTATTTTATTAGATTGAATATCTTTAATATTTATAAGGTTTGTTTTGTTTATTTCTTCAATAGTAATTTATTATAGGGAAGAATATATAATGGGTGATTTATATAAGAATCGTTTTATTTTATTAGTGGCAATATTTGTATTATCAATAATAATATTAATTATTAGACCTAATTTAATTTCAATTTTATTAGGATGAGATGGGTTAGGATTAGTTTCTTATTGTTTAGTAATTTATTATCAAAATATTAAAAGATTTAGGGCAGGAATATTAACTGCTTTATCAAATCGTATTGGGGATGTTGCTTTATTAATAGCTATTGCTTGAATATTAAATTTTGGAAGTTGAAATTTTGTATTTTATTTAGATATTATAAAAGATGATTTTAGAATAAAATTAATTAGAATTTTAGTAGTATTAGCAGCAATAACTAAAAGGGCTCAAATTCCTTTTTCTTCATGACTTCCGGCAGCTATGGCTGCTCCTACACCAGTTTCTGCATTAGTACATTCTTCAACATTAGTTACAGCAGGGGTATATTTATTAATTCGTTTTAATTTTGCTTTTAGAGAAAATTTAATATTTTTATTAGTTTTTATTTCTTCAATAACTATATTTATGTCTGGATTAGGCGCAAATTTTGAATTTGATTTAAAAAAAATTATTGCTTTATCAACATTAAGTCAATTAGGATTAATAATAAGAATTTTAGCTTTAGGAGATTATAAATTAGCTTTTTTTCATTTATTAATTCATGCTTTATTTAAAGCATTATTATTTATATGTGCTGGTAATATCATTCATAATTTAATAAACTATCAAGATATTCGTTTTATAGGAGGATTAATTAAACAAATACCATTAACTTGTTGTTATTTAAATATTTGTAATTTTTCTTTATGTGGCTTACCTTTTATATCTGGATTTTATTCAAAAGATTTAATTGTAGAGTTTTTATCTATAAATTATATTAATATATATATTTATGTTATTTTTTTTATTTCTATTGGTTTAACTGTTTCTTATAGATTTCGATTAACATATTATACTTTGACTGGTGATTTTAATTTTTTATCATTAAATATAATTAGTGAATCTAGGGTTTTAATATTAAAAGGTATAAGAGGTTTAATTTTTTTTGTTATTTTTAGAGGAAGAATATTTTCTTGAATAATATTTTCTACTCCTTATTATATTTGTTTATCATTTTTAATAAAAATTATAACTTTATTAATAATTTTAATTGGTATATGGATTGGTTATGAATTAGCAAAATTTAAAATCTCTTATCAGTCTTTAAGATTACGAAATTTAACTTTAAGGGTTTTTTTAAGATTAATATGAAATATACCTTATATTTCAACTTTAGGTATTAATTTTTACCCTTTGATATTAGGTAAATTTTATATAAAAATTTTTGATCAAGGATGATTTGAATTTTATGGTAGACAAAATTTATATAATTTATTAAAAAAAACAATATTTTTACAAATATTATCTATTAATCATATAAAAATTTATTTAATATTTTTAATTTTTTGAATTATATTTTTATTATTAAATTTTTACTTAAATAGCTTATAAAGAGTATAATTTTGAAGTGATTAGGGAAGTCTTAGACTTTTAAGTAATTTATAAGAATATTTTCTTTTTTCATAATGAAAATATGATGTTTTAAATAAACTATATAAATTAAAGATAAAAACAAAATTTCATTGCTTAAGAGTTAAGTTAGAAGCTTACTCTTGAATAACTTATCTTTTTAATTGGAAATTTATTATTCAATTTAATCATTAACAGTGATTTACCTCTATTTTGGTTTCAATTAAATAAGGATATTATAATCAAATTTTTAGGTCGAAACTAAATGCAATATTTTGCTTCTTATTTTAAGATAAATTGTTTTACAATACTTTTTAAATGCAAATTAAATGTTATACTTAACTATTATCCTAATTTGTTCAATTTAATGCACCTTGGTTTCATTCATGATATAACCCAATTAATAAAATTATAATAAAAAAAATTATAATTATAGAATAATTAAATAAATTTGATAAGTTTATAATTATAATAAAAGGAAAAATTAAAGTAATTTCTACATCAAAAATTAAAAAAATGATTGCAATTAAAAAAAAATGTAGGGAGAAAGGCAGTCGTGCTGAAGTTTTTGGATCGAATCCACATTCAAAAGGTCTTCTTTTTTCACGGTCATAATATGTTTTTTTTGAAATAAAATTTACTAAAATAATTAAAATTAATATAATTATTATAATAATTATGATTAAATATAAAAGAATTTTAATTATTTATACTAATTTATTTAGATTTTTTAATTGGAAATTAAATATAATAATTATATTATATAAATAATTAACTACCTCATCAGTAAATAGAAATATATAAAAATAATCATACAATATCAACAAAATGTCAGTATCATGCGGCTGCTTCAAATCCAAAGTGATGAGTTGGTGAAAAATGATTTAAGTAGTGTCGAATTAAACAAATTAATAAAAATGTTGTTCCAATAAGAACATGTAATCCATGGAATCCTGTAGCTATAAAAAAAGAAGAACCATATGCAGAGTCTGAAATAGTAAATGGTGATTCAATATATTCATAGCCTTGTAAAATTGTAAAATAAATTCCTAGAATAACTGTTAAAATTAATCCTTGGAGTCCTTGTAAATAATTATTTTCTATAATTCTGTGATGAGCTCAAGTTACTGTTAATCCTGATGTTAATAAAATTAAAGTATTTAATAATGGAATTTCTAAGGCATTAAATGGTTGAATTCCTTTAGGAGGTCAAAGTAATCCAATATCAATAGAAGGAGATAAAGAACTATGAAAGAATCCTCAGAAAAAAGAAATAAAAAAAAATACTTCAGAAGTAATGAATAAAATTATTCCTCATCGTAGTCCTTTTGTTACAATTATAGTATGGATTCCTTGAAATGTCCCTTCTCGTGTGATATCTCGTCATCATTGATATATAATTAAAGTTGTGATTAATAATCCAATTAATAGTAGGTTATTGTTAAATAAGTGAAATCATTTAATTAATCCTATTATTGTTGATATTGCTCCAAAAGCCCCGAGAATTGGTCATGGTCTAATATCTACTAAATGATATGGGTGATTTTTATGGGTTGACATTAATTTACTTCTCTAGAATATAAAGTTCTTAAAATAGCAAAAACATAAGATTGAATTATTGAAACTGCTATTTCTAAAGTTAATAATAAAATTTGTACAATGATTAATAAATTAATTATTAAAATAGATAATATAGATCCGGTATTTCCTAATAATGTTAATAATAAATGTCCAGCAATTATATTAGCTGATAATCGAATTGCTAAAGTACCAGGTCGAATAATATTTCTAATTGATTCAATACATACTATAAAAGATATTAATACGGGAGGAGTACCTTGGGGTACTAAATGGGCAAATATATGAATAGTATTATTAATTCATCCATAAAGTATAAATCTTAATCATAAAGGTAAAGCTAATCTTAAAGTTAAAGTTATATGTCTTGTTCTTGTAAAAATATATGGGAATAACCCAATAAAATTATTAAATAAGATAATTGAAAATAATGAAATAAAAATTAAAGTTCTTCCTTGAGACTTATAATTTCCTAATAAAATTTTAAATTCTTTGTGTAATGTCATAATAATTTTAGTTCATAAAATATTAATTCGAGATGGAATTACTCAGAATATTGGAGGAATAATTATTAAACCAATTAAAGTTCTTAGTCAATTTAATGATAAATAAAAATTAGATGTAGGATCAAATGATGAGAATAAATTTATTATCATTTTCAATTAAATTTTAAATATTTTTTTAAAATGGATTGTTTTTTAGATATATATATAATATTAAAATAATTTAAATTATTAAATATATAAAATGATGTAATAAAAAAAAATATTAAGGTTAATCAGTTTAAGGGTATTATTTGAGGGATAAAAAACTATCATTATGATAATTTTAGTTTGACAAACTAATGTTATTTTTTAACTAAATTTTTCATTAGAAATATGTGTTATTATATTATAAAATGGTTTAAAATTCCATTGCTTACTTTCAGCCATCTAATGATGAAATTATTTTAGAAATAAATTTAGAAAAATAGGTTTGAGTAATTCTTTCTACAACAATAGGTATAAAACTATGGTTAGTACCACAAATTTCTGAACATTGGCCATAAAATAATCCTGGTCGATTTAAGTTAAATCTAATTTGATTTAATCGACCTGGTGTAGCATCAATTTTTACTCCTAATGAAGGAATTGTTCAAGAATGAATTACATCCGCAGCTGTAATCAATATACGAACATTTGTTTCAAGAGGGATTATAATTCGATTATCAACATCTAATAATCGAAAATTAAAGGCATTTAAATCAGATGTTGGAATTATATAAGAATCAAATTCAATATTTTTAAAATCTGAATATTCATAAGATCAATATCATTGATGACCAATAGTTTTAATTGTAATTAAAGGATTATTTACTTCATCTAGAATATAAATTAATCGTAAAGAAGGAATTGCAATAAAAATTAAAGTAATAGAAGGTAACACAGTTCAAATGATTTCAATTAATTGGCCTTCAAGAAGATAACGATGAATAAATTTATTAAAAAATAATGAAATTATTAATTGTCTAACTAAAACAGTAATAATTAATAGAATTATTAGTGCATGATCATGAAAATAAGATAATTGTTCTATTAATGGAGAAACTCTATCTTGTAACATTAAACTTTTTCAAGTTGACATTTCTAAAAAAAGTTTAAACTTTATATTTGAGGTTTAAATCCAATGCACTATTCTGCCATATTAGAAATTTGAATTTAATAAAGGAAGTTCAGAATATCTATGTTCTGCTGGAGGGTTAAATTGTAATCATTCAATAGATGATGTTATTCTTAAGGTTCTTAAACTTTTACGTTTCATAGTTAAGGCTTCTCATATAATGTAAGCAAAATAAATAATTGCGATTAATGAAATTAATGATCCAATTGATGAGACAATATTTCAAAGTATAAAAACATCAGGGTAATCTGAATATCGGCGTGGCATTCCTATTAATCCTAAAAAATGTTGTGGGAAAAAAGTTAAATTTACTCCAATAAATATAATTATAAATTGAATTTTTAAATATGTATTATTTAATGTAACTCCTGTAAATAAAGGGAATCATTGAATAATTCCAGCTATAATTGCAAAGACAGCTCCTATTGAAAGAACATAATGGAAATGAGCTACTACATAATATGTATCATGTAATACAATATCAATAGAAGAATTAGCTAATACTACCCCAGTTAATCCTCCTACTGTAAATAAAAAAATAAATCCTAAGGATCATAAAGTTGTAGGATTAAAATTAATTGAAGTTCCGTGAAAAGTTGCTAATCATCTAAAAACTTTAATACCTGTAGGTACAGCAATAATTATAGTTGCAGAAGTAAAATAGGCTCGAGTATCAACATCTATTCCTACTGTAAATATATGATGAGCTCAAACAATAAATCCTAATAATCCAATTGCTATTATAGCATAAATTATACCTAAAGTACCAAATGCTTCTTTTTTACTTCTTTCTTGTCTAACGATATGTGAAATTATTCCAAATCCTGGTAAAATTAAAATATAAACTTCAGGATGACCAAAAAATCAAAATAAGTGTTGGTATAAAATAGGGTCACCCCCTCCAGCAGGATCAAAAAAAGAAGTATTTAAATTTCGATCTGTTAAAAGTATTGTAATAGCACCAGCTAAAACAGGTAATGATAATAATAAAAGAATAGCTGTAATTACTACAGCTCAAACAAATAATGGTATTCGATCTAAAGTTATTCCTATTGGTCGTATGTTAATTACTGTAGTAATAAAATTTACTGCACCTAAAATTGAAGAAATCCCTGCTAGATGTAACCTAAAAATAGCCAGGTCAACTGAAGATCCTCCATGGGCAATATTTGAGGATAAAGGAGGGTATACTGTTCATCCAGTACCTGCTCCTCTTTCTACCACTCTTCTTATAACTAATAAAAATAATGATGGGGGCAGTAATCAAAATCTTATATTATTTATTCGAGGAAATGCTATATCAGGAGCCCCGATTATTAAAGGCACTAATCAATTTCCAAATCCTCCAATTATAATTGGTATAACTATAAAAAAAATTATAATGAATGCATGGGCAGTTACAATTACATTATAAATTTGGTCATTACCAATTAAAGATCCTGGATTTCCTAGTTCTGCACGAATTAATAGTCTAAGAGATGTACCTACTATTCCTGCTCAAATTCCAAAAATGAAATATAATGTTCCAATATCTTTATGATTTGTTGAAAATAATCACTTATTCAGTGAAATGGCTGAGGTTAAGCGATAAATTGTAAATTTATTAACGAATAGAAATTCTTTCACTAGTCTTATATTCAATAATGATTTTAAATTGCAAATTTAAAGGTAAGGTCAACTTTAAGGCTTAGATTAAATCTATTTTTAACTTTGAAGGTTAATAGTTTACCTTAACTTAAATCCTTTTAAAGATAGTTAAAAATTATTGTACAAAGGGTTAATCTTAGTAAAGTAATAATATTTAAAAAAAATCAAATTATTCTACTAAAATTAATTTTAATTAAGGTTTCAATAGATAAAATTGTTAGAGATGAAAATCTGATTCGAATATAATAGTATAAAGTAACTAAAGTTAAAATAATTAAAATAAATCTTAATCTATAAAAAGAATTTCTAATCAAATTATTAATTACTATTCATTTTGGTAGGAATCCTAAAAATGGAGGTAATCCCCCTAATGAAAAAAAATTTATTATAAAAAATAATTTGATTAATTTATTTTGATTTAATACCTGTAAAAGTTGAGGTAAATAATATGATTTTAAATTTTCAAATAAAATAATTAAATTAATGGAAGTTAAACTATAAATAATAAAATAGATAAATCAAATTATTTTAAAATTTAATATACCTGCAATTATTCATCCAATGTGATTAATTGAGGAGTAGGCTATAATTTTTCGTAAGCTAGTTTGATTTAACCCTATTAAACTACCAATTAAAGATCTAAAAATAATAGTAAAATTAATAATTCTTAAGGTTCTTAAGTTATACATAATTAAAATTATTGGGGCAATTTTTTGTCAAGTTAATAAAATTAAACAGTTTATTCAATTTAATCCTTCTATTACTTCGGGAAATCAAACATGGAATGGGGCAGCTCCTAGTTTGGTTAATAATCCTGAATTTAAAATTATTATTAATCAAAAATTTCTGATTGTAGGGACATAATCTGAAGAATTTAATATTAAAATAATTGAAAATAAAATGATAGTTGAAGCTAATGCTTGGACAATGAAATATTTTAAACTAGCTTCTGCTGGGTAAATGCTTAAGTGAGATTTTATTAAAGGGATAATTCTTAATAAATTAATTTCTAATCCAATTCATATATTAAATCAAGAATAGGCAGACATTACAATGAAAGTACCTATTATTAAAGTAGAAAAAAAAAAAATTTTAAAAATTTTAATAATTAAAAAGAAAAGGATTAAAACCTTTATAAATGGGGTATGAACCCAATAGCTTATTTAGCTTACCTTTTTATATTGTAATATAAGATGTATATTAATTTTTGATATTAAAAGAAATAGTTTAATTCTATTCAATATAATTATAAAGGTGTATTACACATGATTAATTCTATCAAAATTACCCTTTTTCAGGCACTTCATA